CTCTGTTACGGAATCGACCATAGATCAATTCCCCTTCTATATTGGAGTATTGAATACACCCATAATTCCGAGCTTCATGTTACCCCTAGGTACTAAGAGACATGTCAGATCCGGGGCATCCCAATCGGATTGAGCGGGATGACAGTTTCGCATTCCGAATCTGTAAAATCAGAATTTCGATCAAATCACACATCACAGTATACAAGGCCTTCTAACTCTTTAAGAGGTTTATCTAAAAGATTCGCGATATAACTAGGAAGACGCTTCAAATACCACACATGAGTTACTGGACACGCGAGTTTAATGTATCCCATTTGATATCTTCGTACTCGAGAATCCACAAATTCGACTCCACATTGTTCACAAAATTTCGGGTCTTCTTTTTCATTTCCGATTACTCGATAATTTCCACAAGCACAAATTCCACTTTTTATGGGTCCAAAAATTCTTTCACAAAACAACCCATCTTTTTCCGGTTTATTGGTTTTGTAATGAAAAGTATAGGGTTTTGTTACCTCTCCAACAATCTCTCCATTAGGTAAAATTTTCTCGGCCCAAGTAATTATTTGTTGAGGAGAAACTAATCCAATTTGAAGTTGTTGATGTTTATATCGGTCGATCATAAAAGAAATTTTTTAATTCATTCCGATCAAGCTTCCTTCCTATTAATCTGGAAGTTCTTCTCAGATACAAGGAAATGGTTCAGTTCCAGAGCCAAAGATCGTAGTTCTCGAACGAGCAGTCGAAAAGATTCGGGAGCATCCTCGGGGTTCGATATTGTCCCTCCCATGATCGTAGTACCAAGCACTTCCTGACGAGCTCGAATATGATCCGATTTATAAGTAAGCATCTCTTGTAAAATATGAGCAACACCAAACCCCTCTAGAGCCCAAACTTCCATTTCTCCTACCCGCTGTCCCCCTTGCTTGGCCCTTCCTCTAAGGGGTTGTTGTGTAACAAGTGCGTAATGTCCACTAGAACGTCCATGAATTTTATCATCAACTTGATGAATTAATTTCAGAATATAGGACTTTCCTATTATAACAGGTTGTTCAAAAGGATCCCCCGTTCTTCCATCAAAGATTCTGCTTTTTCCCGGATACTCGGGTTCAAATACCCATGGATTCCCAGTTTGCTTACTGGCTTGATATAATTCAGAAAACACTAGTTTTCTCGAAGCCTCTTGCTCATATCTCTCGTCAAAGGGTGATATTCGATAATGCCTGTCTAGCAGATTCCCTGCTAACCCGAGCGAGCATTCAAATATCTGTCCGACATTCATTCGTGAAGGTACTCCTAATGGGTTGAAGACCATATCAACGGGTGTTCCATCTTGCAAATAAGGCATATCTTGTCTAGGCAAAATTTTTGAAATGATACCCTTATTCCCATGTCTTCCGGCTACTTTATCCCCTACTTTTATTTCACGTTTCTGTGAAATATATACACGAATCGTTTCTGGATTATAACTGGAACCCCCTTTTTTCTGAATCCATCTCACATCAACAACTCGGCCTCTGCCACCTATAGGTAGTTTTAGACAAGTTTCCTTTGCCGTGGATACCTGAATACCAAGTATGGCCCGTAATAATCTATCTTCCGGGGCATATGACGATTCTTTGGCTATCTGTGGCGTTAATTTACCTACTAAAATATCACCCGTTTCTACCCACGACCCCAGCATCACAATTCCATTTCTGTCTAAATTGCGAAGTAAGTGGGCTTCTAAATGTGGTATTTCATTAGTGATTCTTTCAGGACCTTGGCTTGTCACATGAGTCTGAATTTCATATTTCCGTATGTGAAAAGAAGTATAAATATCTCTATATACCAGACGTTCGTTAATAAGTACCGCATCTTCAAAATTGTACCCCTCCCACGGCATATAAGCTACTAATACATTTTTTCCCAAAGCGAGCTCGCCACCAACTGTAGCGGCACCATCAGCTAAAATTTGTCCCTTTTTAATACATTTACTCCGCGGAACCCGGGGTTTTTGATGCATACAAGTATTTTTATTGGAACGTTGATACATAACCAATGGAATGCTTAGAGTGTCCCCATTACCTGATAACATGATCTTGTCAGTATCGGTATAAATGATCTTTCCCTCATGTTCGGCTATAGCGGAAACCCCCGAATCGAGAGCCACTTGGCGTTCCAACCCCGTCCCAACAATGCACTTCTCCGATCGACAAAGTGGAACTGCTTGACGTTGCATATTAGAACTCATTAAAGCTCGATTTGCATCATTGTGTTCGATAAAAGGAATAAGAGAAGCTCCAATAGAAAAATATTGGAAGGGAAAAATGCTTCGAAGATGAATCTGCTCCCATGTAATAGTCAGGAATTCTTGGCGATATCGAGCTGGAACAACCTGTTCTTCCTGAATACCCCGATTCAACGCTAAAGAATTGCCTGCCGCTACCATATAGTATTCATCTTTACTTGGTGATAAATAAACCACGCGTACCTCTTTTGATTTCTCAGAAATTTCATAAAAGGGCCTTTCTAACGACCCCCAATGACCAATCCTTGCATGAATTGCTAAGGATCCAATGAGTCCAACATTGATTCCTTCCGATGTGTCAATTGGGCAGATACGTCCATAGTGACTAGGGTGTATATCTCGTATCCGAAAACTGGCAGTTCGTCCTGTCAAACCCCCAGGACCCAAATAACTCAATTTTCGCCCATGAACTATTTGTGTCAATGGATTCGTTCGATCCAAAACTTGAGATAAGGGGTGTAGGCCAAAAAAGGATTCATAAGTGGTTGTTAATGGAGTGGAGGTTACCAAATTATGCGGCGTCGGTATCAATTTATGCCGGATTGCTCCACCTATAGTCCCTCGAACCACATTTTCTAAACGAACCAGAGCCAATCCGAATTGATCTTGTAACAGATCCGCTACAGAACGTATACGTTTATTTTTCAAATGATTCATATCGTCAAGTGTACCCATTCCAAATTTCATTCTGATCAAATGATCTGCAGCCGCCACGATATCCCGTGGTAACAAAAATGTAATGTTCTGAGGTATATCAAGATTCAGTCTACGGTTTATATTTCGTCGACCAATCCTTCCTAATTCACATCTTTGTTGAAAAAATTTTTTTTGTAATTCCTTACATAAGGACTCCGAAAATACCGGATCCCCGCCTACACAAGCAAATTGTTGATAAAACTCCAAAATTGCATTTTCCTTTGATCCTATTTTTTTTTTTTCCTTATCATTCAGGAAAGACAAGAAAATTTCGGGGTAGCAAACATTATCTATAATTTCTCTTAGATTCGAACCCATAGCTGATGATGGAACTAGAATAGATATTTTTTGTTTCCTACTTACACGCGCCCATATCCTTGCTTTTCTATCAATCTCTAATTCTGATCTTCCTCCCCAATCTGATATTATGGTACCGGTATAGACCGAAATTCCGTTATGATCCAACTCTGAACGGTAATAAATACCGGGGCTTTGCAATATTTGATTGATCACAATTCTGTATATTCCATTTATTATAAAGGTTCCAAAAGAATTCATTAGAGGAATTTTTCCAATAAATATTGTTTGTTCTTGCGTATCCCTACCATTTTTCCAAATTAATCCCGCGGGCACATATAATTCAGAAGAATATGTGAGTGATTCATACACAGCATCCCGTTCGTTTATCAAGGGTTCTACTAATTGATATGTTTCCACAAATAATTGAAATTCAATTTCTTGATCTGTATCTTCAATTTTTGGAAACTTAGAAAGTTCTTCCGCCAATCCCTGATCAATGAATCTACAAAATCCCTCAAATTGTATCTGACTAAACCCAGGTATTGTAGACATTCCCTGATTTCCATCCCGGAGCATTTTTTCCCATTTATTGAAAAAGTCCCATTCATTTTCCAGGCCTCATTCTTTATCGAACCGTATGGATTGATCTAGCAATGATGTGGATTGATCTAGCAATGATGGAATTCTATTCTGTTTACTGAATCACATGAAATTTGACCCAACTCCATAGCATAAATCGAATGTATGAAATACGTACCCGCGGAGAAATAAAGATAATTTTCGACTCTTCTAATTTGCAACAAATACAAATAAATTAATAAAACATTCCCAGAAACAAAATTAGGTAGGACGGTTAGACTTATTTATGAAATCTTGTCTTGTATAGAATATCAAAAAGAATCCAATTTCTACCTATTACTTTACTATGATATTAAGATCCGTTAATCGGATACCAGAAAAAAGTAAATGGATTCCAAATTTGATCTGTTCTCTATGAATGAGATAAAGACAGAAAGGAACCTTCTGAAGTTTCTTTTTTTTTCGCACTTAACTTTTTCACGGATTGGATTCCTTTGTTATTTGTTAGTCAAATTCGTAGAATACCGGTTGAAGCGCCCCCTTCAAATAAAAAGTTATTTTTATTAATATTAAGTACACGAAGACTATCCGCATATCGCTTATACCGGTTCTGCTTTTGGTAATGCGGGCCCACGCTATGTTATATCATCATTTCTATTTCCATATATTCAATGAAAAATTGAAGCACGCTAATTACCTAAATTGCCTGTGGGAATCTCATCTATAAATAAGATCCCAGATTCGGTATATATTTATGTTCCGGGGTTTACATATACACATCATTGTTGTTATATTATACTTGAAATTGAAAAGGATTGATTCAAGAAAATTCTTGATACTTATTAATATTAGTTGTGTATCAATTGAATTTTCTTGCGCTATTAAGGAAACACAATTGGAGATCAAAGAACTTTTCATGAATTAACAGTAAATAGTTAATGGGTCCAATTTGCACTAAATTTTTTACTGTGTGACTAAAAAAAAATTCCATCTATTTTCTTGTTTTGGCGACATGGCCGAGTGGTAAGGCGGGGGACTGCAAATCCTTTTTCCCCAGTTCAAATCCGGGTGTCGCCTGATCAAAAAATAAATATCTTTGCTTGCGGATCTAATCTAAACCGCCGAATCCTCGCCTAGTATAAGCAGAGGAAAAGGGCTCGAACTTTCGATACTTGCTTGATTTTAAGAAGCTCGAGATTTAAAGAGTATCAATCTTTGCGCCTGAGATTCCGGCGAGGATTTTCGTATAGGAAGGGCTAGGCTATCAAAACTTCCAATACTAATCGAATGTACTGTCTAATGACTTTTTTTGAATCATATATAGTTGGCTTGGGAATTGGTAGTTGTTGAAAAGGTAAAAGATGCTTGATATACAGACTCGCACGAATTTCTGAGTGCTCAGATATTCAATCAATATTGGGTGCTGGTTTCTTTTATAGAATCAAAAAACCGAAATTCGTTATTTTCGATAACGCCCAAACAAGAGTGTAATAGAATAGAGGATTTCCCGAGTGTCTTTGTGAAATACTGGGTAGGCCGTAAAGATTAGACCAAATGGTGGTAGATAGAGATCTATTATAGATAGTGTAGATAGTGATCTATCTTAATTGTATATTGTTATACTTTTTTTGATTATATTCGTTTGATTCTAATTATATATGAGCTTGTTATGCGTGGAGTTATTGGGTTGGTTCATCAATAGTCTTCGTTCAGAATCCCTTTTTGACTCTGCGCCATTGATTACATTATTATTAGTAATCAATAATGAAAGAGTTTCTTTATATTCATAGAGATAGGGGACATAATTCACATGGATATAGTAAGTCTTGCTTGGGCTGCTTTAATGGTAGTCTTTACATTTTCCCTTTCACTTGTAGTATGGGGAAGAAGTGGACTATAGGGTCATTACTAATTTAATTGAGTTGAGTAATCAAACTGTATTACATTACTAGTTTTATAATTGTTCTGCAAAGCGTTTTTAAAGAAAGATATTTTCATTTCAAAATAAAAATTTGGAATCCAATTAAAGTATAAAGTAATAGATGAAGAATAACTTTTCAATCAAACAAATAGTGAACCCCACGCTCCTATTTTGAAAGTAATAAGGAATACGCATCATATGCCGTTTTTCCAACGGAATTCGCCCTAAAAATAGTTATAGTTCGACGAACTGAACTGACTCTTAACAGAATTCTACAGGGATATTACAATGAGGAGCAAAAAACCCCCTTTTCTCGCTTTACAGTTTAAAGAGGAAGTCTATTGATTTAATTGTTTCGGTGGATTCTTGGATCTATATCTATATCGGAAATCAAATAAGAAAACAAGTAAAGTAATTAAAATGAAAACCGTAAGACATAAAAGTAAAGGCGGGAATTATTATATCTTATTCTATTAATCGAAATTGGTACAAATCCAATGGATGTAGCAAATCAAGGAACTCGAATTAGAGTTTAATATCTATATTACAATATGTACATATAGACACATATTGCGGAGTTATCCATACCAAGCCTCTATATTTTTCTTTAGACAAGCCAACTTTATAACAAATTTTAGATAAGATTTCATAGTATGGTAGAAAGGTTCCTATATTTCTTTCTACCATACTATGAAATCTTATCTAAAATTTGTTGCTTTTAATCCGCCCATTTCATTTTAGACGTAGGATTTGACTCCCTTTCATTTCTTCACATGATGAATAAGAATTAAGAAGTCAAGCTTGATTCAAATTAATCATTTTGACTGACCGTTTTTACGTAAATAATAAGTAAAAAAGCAGTAGGAACTAGAATGAACAGTGCAGTAGCAATGAATGCGAGAATATTTACTTCCATAATTTAGTCGTTTTTTTACTTGATAATAACTCGGGATCTAATCCCATAGAGATTCTAAAATTTTCTCCTGTAAATTCAATGGGAGGAATACATCCCAATGATATTGAATCAAATCAATATCATGAATAACAATATCTAAACTATCAAACCCATTCATCATAGAGAATGGAATAGTATAACATAGGAAGATCTTTTATCCATACGGAAATAGAATAAAAATGTAATTCCTAATCCAATCAAGAATCCCGTTGAATTTTTAATTCTTTATTCGTTCGTTATTATATAGAACTTAACGCCTTCTTTATTTTATAGAATGAAAAATATGTAATAAGGTATCATCTGACCCATCTTCCACTTACATCGGCCACAAGTACAACCCAAATAGTAGAAGTAAAATGGAAAAAAAAGAAGAAGAAAAGATCCAATATTTCGACAAAAAGAGTTTGTTTGTTCTTTTGGCGATAGGGCCTTCCCCTTCAATGGAATAAAAAAAGATTAAGGACCCCTCTGGGAATTAGATCCCACTCCACAACTCTTGACAGAGAAAAAAGATGAATTGGTAGAATCATCAGATATTAGGTCGGGACTGACGGGGCTCGAACCCGCAGCTTCCGCCTTGACAGGGCGGTGCTCTGACCGATTGAACTACAATCCCGGAGAAATAAGGTATACAACATATATATTCGCAATTATTTGATTAAAAACAGCTCCATTTAGAATCCTCGTATTGCAAAAAATATTCTTTTTTATATATTAATATGCACACGGATATGTACTTTTTTGAGAACGATATGTATTCCCAGTAATCCTCCTGTAAAATGTAAAATCGTGTTAAATTCATATGATATTTTTTCTTTCTTAATAAATCATTCTCATTCAATGACTTTTCTTCTGTAATTCTTTACATATCTTTTCTTTGCAGCTTTAGATATGATGTGATGAATCTAGATCATTAAAAATGAAGAAGATATGGAAAAAAATCTATTTTTGATCCTATTTTTTTCCATTTATTAACCTGGCGTTTACGCAGGACAAATTTATTATATAATTGAATCTCATGATGGATCGGAGAATTCTTGGGCCGAGCTGGATTTGAACCAGCGTAGACATATTGCCAACGAATTTACAGTCCGTCCCCATTAACCACTCGGGCATCGACCCAGGAAGAATCAACTCGAGACTTATTGATAATACATGATATGATCAACCTCCTTTCGTAGTACCCTACCCCCAGGGGAAGTCGAATCCCCGCTGCCTCCTTGAAAGAGAGATGTCCTGAACCACTAGACGATGGGGGCATATCTGCCCGATCGACATCATATTATACTATACTCAATAGTATGAATAGTTTTTGGTAATTGTCAATATAATAGAATAGTGTGACTAAATCCAAAAAAGTTTTCTATCTTTCATGATTCCGATAGAATTTTTTTTCTTTTTCATTCATGGTTCATGAACCATTCAAAAGTTATCCTTTTCTATATCTATATAGATATAAAATGTCTCTATCTATATACATACTATTTATCCCTTATAATGATATAGATATAGAAAAGGATAAATACTTCATTTTATGAAGGAATATTCTAAATTAGAATTAGTAATTGAATGGGTTAGAATTAATGAAGTTTAAGTATAGGATCCCCAGGGATTTGTCCAACAGAAAAGGGCTTTATTCTTCCACTTTTATCCTAGCTCACAGCTAGGAAATGAAATTAAGAAACAATCTTTTTTAAGAGCTTGATTCCAAGTACGAGTTTAATCTTTTCATTACATGATTTGATCGCATATCAAAATATCTTTGATCTACGTCAAATTGTGTATCAATTACTCCAACTCGTTGTGATAGGGGTCAATATATCATTAATAAAAGTAAATGAAAAAGAAATTAGTTGAGTTGGCTCACTCAAACTAAAAAAAATATTTTCAAATGTGACACTATGAGCCTACTGGATGCATATATGTATCTAATATATAATATATATATGTAGATATAGATGTATATATGTCTACACGTTGACTCATTCAGGAATGGAATAAAATAGGCCCTTTTAACTCAGCGGTAGAGTAACGCCATGGTAAGGCGTAAGTCATCGGTTCAAATCCGATAAGGGGCTTTTTTCCAAAAACTCTATTTTGAGTCTTCATTTTTTAATGGATAATAGAGATATTCTTGATATTTGTAATAAAAAAAGTAACCATGTACATATATATATATAAAATAGAATCTTTTTGATTCTAATGAGTTAATGAATTTTTTTATAATATAATGAAATGAGTTAGCTATCGTATAGTCAAAAGTTGAACGTTTTTTTATTATAATGATAAGTCACCCCGCCAATTGTTATTGGTAGGACGACTATGTCATTACAGGCTATATCCCTACTTCAGGTTTCATTATTCCATTTTTTTGTTCTAGGACATAGATATTCTATCTACTCAATCCCAATTATCTAACCAACCCCAATTATGAATCGCCAAATTTTTCCTATTTCTCCATTATTCCAACCAAATCCATCGTAAAAAAAAAAAGAAAAGGTAAGTAGACCTGACCCATTGAATCATGACTATATCCGCTATTCTGATATTAAAATTCGATAGCGATAGAATTTTAGCGTCGGAATTTTTTTCATTTTCTTAGATTACGCTGCAAGAATTTGTCGATATTTCCGATTAAATCTTCTTGTCCCTAGATCCTACATAAGAATCTAAATTCTTATTTCCGGTAAACTTTTATTCCGAGTCAGAAAAAAAATAAGAGCCGTATAGTCTATTTTTTAATAGCTTTCTTTTCTTTGATTCAAAAAAAAAAAGAAAAGTTGCTTATATGTAGACTCGGGTGTTTCGCTATTATCTATTCATTATCGAATAGATATCGATCTATATCAAATCGTGGCTTCATGTACCAACTATTTACATATCGGTGCATCCGATATTTTTGTTTCGACAATGAATGTGATGGATAACGGATCATAGAATAGAAATATTTTTTATTTCCAGTTTCCTCGATAGTATATAGTATTTAATATTGTATTATTGTATATCATATCATTAGGGGCAGGGATAAAATAGGAAATTTTCCCTTTTTTTATTGACAAGTGAAGAGAAAGTAAATAAAAAAACAGTCCACTTTTTTGGTCCGACCCATTAAAAAATAGACTAGACTCTGTAGTTTTCAATTTATCGGAAGGAAAAGATAAAATAGAAAAAAGATCCAAAAATAAGATTTGTTGATAAACCGGGTGTAAATCGGAGGAGCAACCAGTGGCAGGAGTGGGGATCATTTGTTCCTTGAATA